AATGGAATCTATTCCAAACATATATGCCTTGGTTCTTTACTTCGACAGGGTACAAATATCTAAATTTGATATTTTTAGATGCTTTTTCAGACCTATTGCCGATGCTAAGTAGCAGTCACAAATTTGTATCCAATTTTCATTATATTATGCACAGATCAGCCTGGCGAATTCTTAAGCTAAAATGGCGAGCTCTTAAGCTAAAATTGTGGGGATTGTGGGCACCGATAAGTGAGATTTCAAGTGATATTTCGTGGAAGTGTTTCCGTAGGCTTCTTCGGGTCGAAGAAATGATTCATCGAAATAATGAGTCACCGTTGATATCGACACATCTGAGCTCGCCAAATGTTCGGGAGTTCCTCTATTCAAGCCTTTTACTTCTTCTTCTTGTTGGATGTCTCGTTCAGGTACTTCTTTTCTCTGTTTCCCTAGACTCTAGTGAGTTACAGACAGAGTTCGAGAGGATAAAATCTTTGACGATTCCATCATACACGATTGAGGTGTACAAACTTGTGAATGGGTATCCTAAACCTGAACCGAATTCTTTCTGGTTAAAGAATCTCTTTCTAGTTGCTCGGGAACAATTAGAAGATTTTCTAGCAGAAATACTGGGTTTTGCGCTATTTGGTGGTGGTCCCGCTTATGGGGTCAAATTTATACAGAAGATATTTTTCAATCTCATCGATCTCATAAGTATCATACCAAATCCCATCAATCGAATCACTTTTTCGAGAAATACGAGACATCTAAGTCATACAAGTAAAGAGATCTATTCATGGATAAGAAAAGGACAAAGGTTTCCGACTCATGATGAAATAGAATCCTGGATCGAGACCTGTGATTGGTTTTTGGATAAAGAGAGAGTTTACTCGTTTCATTTCTCCACCTTAAGGCCAGAAAAAGGGATTGATCAAATTCTATGGAGTCTGACTCATATTGATCATTTAGTAAAGAGTGACTATGGTTATCAAATGTTTGAACAAGCGGGAGCAATTTACTTACGATACGTAGTTGACATTCATCAAAAGGGTCTAATGAATTATGAGTTCAATACATCCTGTTTAGCAGAAAGACGGATATTCCTTGCTCATTATCAGACAATCACTTATTCACAAACCTCGTGTGGGGCTAATAGTTTTCATTTCCCATCTCATGGAAAACCAAAACCCTTTTCGTTCCGCCTAGCCCTATCCCCCTCTAGGGGTATTTTAGTGATAGGTCCTATAGGAACTGGACGATCCTATTTGGTCAAATCCCTAGCGACAAACTCATATCTTCCTTTCATTACGGTATTTCTGAACAAGCTGGATTTTAAAATAGTTATTGATGATCTCGATCCTGAGGACTATATGGAAGCGCTTGATGATGTGGATATTGATCGTATTGATGATGATAGCGATCCTGCTAAGGACTATATGGATGCGCTTAAAGATGTGGACGATATTGATGATCGTGACTCTATTTATTCGAACTTGGACTCGGACCCGGAGCTGAGGGAGGAGTATACGGCGGATGATGAGATACTTAGGTATATCATCGAGTTGGAAATAGACCTAGCTTCTATCAACTTGCAATTCGAATTGGCAAGAACAATGTCTCCTTGCATAGTATGGATTCCAAACATTCATGATCTGTATGTGGATGAGTCGGAGTCCCTCGGTTTATTATTGAACTATCTCTCCGGGGATTGTGAAAGACGGTCCACTAGAGATATTCTTGTTATTGCTTCGACTCATATTCCCCAAAAAGTGGATCCCGCTCTAATAGCTCCGAATAAATTAAATACATGCATTAAGATACGAAGGCTTCTTATTCCACAACAACGAAAGCACGTTTTCACCCTTTCATATACTAGGGGATTTCACTTGGAAAAGAAAATGTTCCGTACTAATGGATTCGGGTCCATAGCCATGGGTTACAATGCACGAGATCTTGTAGCAATTACCAATGAGGCCCTATCGATTAGTATTACACAGAAGAAATCAATTATAGACACTAATACAATTAGATTCGCTCTTCATAGACAAACTTGGGAGTTGCGAGCCCATGTAAGACCGGTTCCGGATCATGGGATCCTTTTCTATCAGATAGGAAGGGCTGTTGCACAAAATGTACTTATAAATAATTGCTGCCTTATAGATCCTATATCTATCTATATGAAGAAGCAATCATGTTACGAAGGGGATCCTTATTTGTACAAATGGTTCTTCGAACTTGGAACGAACATGAAGAAATTAACGATACTTCTTTATCTTTTGAGTTGTTCTGCCGGATCGATCGCTCAAGATCTTTGGTCTCTACCCGGACCCGATGAAAAAAATTGGATCACTTCTTATAGACTCGTTGAGACGGATTCTGATCTAGTTGATGGCCTATTAGAAGTAGTAGAAGGCGCTCTGGTGGGATCCTCGCTTCTTCGGCCCGAACCAAGGAATCCCTTAGAGATGATGGAAAATGGATCTCGTTCTATCTTTGATCGTAGATTTCTCTATGAATCGGAGTT